ATATTGGACATAGAATGCCAATTTGAAAAATGTAAAAAAAGGAGTAATCCGCTGTGACACGTTCACTAAAAAAAAATCCTTTTGTAGCTAATCATTTATCGGGAAAAATGGAAAAACTCAACATGAGGGAGGAGAAAGAAATTATAGTAACTTGGTCTAGGGCATCTACCATTATACCCACAATGATTGGCCATACAATCGCTATTCATAATGGAAAGGAACATTTACCTATTTATATAACAGATCATATGGTAGGTCATAAATTGGGAGAATTCGCGCCTACTCTAACTTTCGCAAGACATGCAAGGAACGATAATCAATCTCGTCGTTAATTGAATTTATATAATCTAAAATTCAAAATAGAAAATAAAGTAAGTAGATAAAGAAGGCACTTTTTATTCATTGGTGGGGGATAACCTTATGATAAGGAGAAAGAACTCGCGTTCGAGTACAGAAGTAAAAGTTTTAGCTCAACATATATGTATGTCTGTTTTCAAAGCACGAAGAGTAATTGATCAGATTCGCGGGCGTTCCTATGCGGACACACTTATGATACTGGAACTCATGCCTTATTGGGCATCTTATCCCATTTTGAAATTGGTTTATTCTGCAGCATCAAACGCTACTCATAACCTGGGCTTGAAGGAAGTGAATTTATTTATTAGTCAAGCTGAAGTCAATGGGGGTGCTATTGTGAAAAAGTTAAGACCTAGAGCTCGAGGACGGAGTTATCCGATAAAAAGATCCACTTGTCATATCAAAATTGTATTGAAGGATAGAAGAAAATCATTTATAAATTTATAATTATAAGTGCTTATATTACCTATAAATGGTATAAAAATATAAAATAAAAATATGGGACAAAAAATAAATCCACTTGGTTTCAGACTCGGTACAAACCAAAATCATCATTCCTTTTGGTTCGAACAACCAAAATATTTTTCTGAGGGACTAAAGGAAGATGAAAAAATAAGGAATTGTATCAAGAAATATGTACAAAAAAATAAGAAAACATCTTTGGGTTTCGAAGGAATTGCACGTATAGGAATTCAAAAAAGAATCGATTTGACCCAAGTAATAATATATATTGGATTCCAAAATTTATTAATAGAGGGCCGAACGCGAGGAATGGAAGAATTACAGATGAATGTACAAAAGGAATTTCATTCTGTGAACCGAAGACTCAACATTGCTATTACAAAAGTTGAAAAACCTTATGGCCAACCTAATATTCTTGCGGAATATATAGCTTTACAATTAAAAAGTAGAGTTTCGTTTCGAAAGGCAATGAAAAAAGCTATTGAATTAACTGAACAAGCAGATACAAAAGGAATTCAAGTGCAAATCGCAGGGCGTATCGACGGAAAAGAAATTGCGCGTGTCGAATGGATCAGAGAAGGTAGGGTTCCCCTACAAACAATTCGCGCTAAAATTGATTATTGTTCCTATCCAATTCGAACTATCTATGGAGTATTAGGCATAAAAATTTGGATATTTGTAGACGAAGACTAATGGACCTTTATTTGTCTTTCCATTTGGTTCAGTGATAGAAGACAAAATTACAAACTGTTTCATTCTTTTTCCATTAAATCAAAGAAAGATTAACAATTCTATAAGGTTGAATAAAAATTAGATTGATCATTTATATTTAGTATAATTAATTGCTATGCTTAGTGTGTGATTCGTTAGTTTTTTTATTTAGAGTTGCTAGTTGGGATTCAAAAAACAAAAAGAATTGACCGACCCCTACTATGTATTATGAACTTAGTAACTATATAAACTAATAACCAACTTATTGCTTCGTATTGTCGAGATTCCAAGAAACAGTCACTATATGACTGGATCGATCATATAGTTGTAGCAACTGAAAATTTTTCCATTTCCATTTATATTTATATAGAAAAATCTTATTCTCGGTTGTGAAACAAAAATGGAGGGATGTGGATAAATAGAAGATGATAGAAAGAGAGAACAAAAATATCAATGATATATGATTCCAATATGTATGGTCTATGAATCATCTCATAAAAGGCAGTGTGATAAAGCATCAATACTGATATAAATAAAATAATAAACTGATATAAATAAAATAATAAAGAGCCCGCGGTTAATAGAAACTGAGCAGATTGATCCGCACGGGAACAAATTTTTTTTGGGGCTCCATTGCAGAATTCAGGCCTAACCATTAATGGCGAAGCTATGGGAACGACAGAACCCGTGATTGTATAGGATTCTATTGAAAACGAATCCTAATGATTCATTGGGTGGGATGGCGGAACGAACCAAGAACAAATTGATTTATTTTAAATGGCCGCGGTGGATTAACCCGACGAATAAATAAAGAAAGAGTCAATATTCGCCCGCGAACCTTTATTTATTGGTATATTGGTATTGGATTAAATTAATATATGAAATTAAAAATTAATATATTTTGGTGTGATTGATAGGAGTAAAAATAATAATTATCTATAAATATACATAAAAAACTATAAATATACATAAAAAAAAAGATATACGTTCGACTGTATATCTTGTATATACAGCTTACTATATAACAATAACAAATGAAATATCAAAAAATCCCATTACTCTATTACTAAGTGTATTATTTATTAGATACATGTGTATCTGGAATAGCATTGAATCATTTAATTCGCGAGGAGCTGGATGAGAAGAAACTCTCATGTCCGGTTCTGCAGTAGAGATGGAATTAAGAAACAACCATCAACTATAACCCCAAAAGAACCAGATTTCGTAAACAACATAGAGGAAGAATGAAGGGAGTATCTTGTCGAGGCAAACATATTTGCTTCGGCCGATATGCTCTTCAGGCACTTGAACCCGCTTGGATCACGGCTAGACAAATAGAAGCAGGACGGAGAGCAATGACACGATATGTGCGTCGTGGTGGAAAAATATGGGTACGCATATTTCCCGACAAACCTGTTACAGTCAGACCTACGGAAACACGTATGGGTTCGGGGAAGGGATCCCCTGAATATTGGGTATCTGTTGTTAAACCGGGTCGAATACTTTATGAAATGGGCGGAATCTCGGAAACCGTAGCCAGAGCAGCTATTGAAATAGCTGCGTGCAAGATGCCTATACAAACTCAATTCATTATTGCAGGATAGGGGTATAGAAGTAGACAAAAAGGTATTGAGGATGAAAAACACAAGTTTATTTATTTCTGGACAGATAATATTTCTTTTTTTTTTCCTTCATTCTTTGTATTGAAATAACAGATTAAAATAAAAATGATATGATTCAACCTCAGACCCTTTTGAATGTAGCGGATAACAGCGGAGCTCGAAAATTGATGTGTATTCGAATCATAGGAGCTGGTAATCACCGATATGCTCATATTGGTGACGTTATTGTTGCTGTAATCAAAGAAGCAGTACCCAATATGCCTCTAGAAAGATCAGAAGTAATTAGGGCTGTAATTGTACGTACATGTAAAGAACTCAAACGTGACGACGGTATGATAATACGATATGATGACAATGCCGCAGTTGTTATTGATCAAAAAGGAAATCCAAAAGGAACTCGAGTTTTTGGTGCGATCGCTCAGGAATTGAGACAGTTTAATTTTACTAAAATAGTTTCATTAGCTCCCGAGGTATTATAAATACTAGTGGATTAGACTAGGATCTAGTAGGGTATCTGAAATAGATCAATTAATAGATTGTGTCTCACGCATATACTTTATAAACTTTATAAAAATGTGAATAATATATAAATGAAAATAAAAGAAAGAAAAAACATGTTGATTATATCAAAATTAGGAGGTAACAATAATTATAGTTCTTCATGGGTAAGGATACTATTGCCAATATAATAACTTCGATAAGAAATGCTGACATGGATAAAAAAGGAACGGTTCGAATAGCATCTACTAATATCGCCGAAAACATTGTGAAAATACTTCTACAAGAGGGTTTTATTGAAAACGTTCGGAAACATCAAGAAGGTCACAAATATTTCTTGGTTTCAACCCTGCGACATAGAAGGACTAGAAAAGGGACATATAGAACTATTTTCAAGCGTATCAGCCGACCCGGTCTACGAATCTATTCCAACTATCAACGAATTCCTAAGATTTTAGGCGGAATGGGGATTGTAATTCTTTCTACTTCTCGGGGTATAATGACAGATCGAGAAGCTCGACTAGAAAGAATTGGGGGAGAACTTTTGTGTTATATATGTTGATCCTCCCCCTCGGGTATCCTAATTTTATCTCTAACTTCCTTTCCATTTATTTGTGAAATAGAGAGGAAAAGTTAGTTATATAACCCTTCCTCTATTAGTTTATTAGTTGATACTTCAGGGGGGTTACCTGGAATGAAAGAACAAAAATTGATTCATGAAGGTTTAATTACTGAATCAACTCCAAACGGCATGTTCCAAGTCTGTTTAGATAATGAAGATCCAATTCTGGAGTATGTTTCAGGGAAGATCCGGCGACGGATACTACCAGGAGATAGAGTGAAAATCGAAGTAAGTCCTTATGATTCAACCAGAGGACGTATATATAATTTATAGACTTCGCAAGAAAGATTTGAACGATTAGGTGATGCTTTAAATATTCCTTTCGTGGGGATACAATTCGACGTTACAAAACCAATAAATTTATTATTTTTTTTTTTCAAGGAGTAGATTCAGAATTAAGGTAAGGAATTCTAAATATGAAAATAAGGGCTTCTGTTCGTAAAATTTGTGAAAAATGTAGACTGATCCGCAGGCGTGGACGGATTATAGTTATTTGTTCCAATCCGAGACATAAACAAAGACAAGGGTAATCTTTCTAAAAAAGAACTTTATAAACTAAAGGAAGGATTTTTGTAAAAAAAAAAGAAAGGATCCGTTTTAGCATGAGATAGATATCTCCGTATATTTCTGTATATTTCTGACTCATATTTATGAGATAATAAAATATGACAAAACCCATACCAAGAATTGGTTCACGTAAAAATGGACGTAGAATACCAAAAGGAGTTATTCATGTTCAAGCGAGTTTCAACAATACCATTGTAACTGTTACAGATGTACGAGGTCGGGTGGTTTCTTGGGCCTCCGCGGGTTCTTGTCCTTCTAAATTAAAAGGCCCAAGAAAAGGAACACCTTATGCTGCTCAAGAAGCGGCTTATATGGCTATTAACACAGTAGTGGATCGGGGTATGCAACGAGCAGAAGTTATGGTAAAAGGCCCCGGTCTCGGAAGAGATGGAGCATTACGAGCCATTCGTAGAAGTGGTATACTATTAAGTTTCGTACGTGATGTAACACCTATGCCACATAATGGATGTCGACCTCCTAAAAAAAGACGTGTGTAGAAATAAGACTTAAACAGATTTCAAGAGAAAAAAATGATTTAATGATCTGATCAAATAATAATATTAGTATGGTTCGAGAAGAAGTAGTGGGATCCACTCGAACATTACAGTGGAAGTGTGTTGAATCAAGAGTAGACAGTAAGTGTCTTTATTATGGTCGTTTCATTCTGTCCCCGCTTATGAAAGGTCAAGCCGATACCATAGGTATTGCCATGCGAAGGGCTTTACTAGGAGAAATAGAAGGAACATGTATCACACGCGCAAAATCTGAGAAGGTACCACATGAATATTCTACGATAGCTGGTATTGAAGAATCAGTACATGAAATTTTAATAAATTTGAAAGAAATTGTATTAAGAAGTAATCTCTATGGAGTTAGAGATGCATCCATTTGTGTCAGGGGTCCTAGATGCGTAACCGCTCAGGATATCGTCGCGCCGCCTTCTGTGGAAATAGTTGACACAACACAGCATATAGCTAAATTGACGGAACCCATTGATTTGTGTATTGGATTACAAATCAAGAGAGATCGCGGATATCGTATGAAACCCACAAATAACTCTCAAGATGGAAGTTATCCTATAGATGCTGTATCCATGCCTGTTCGAAATACAAATCATAGTATTCATTCTTATAGGAATGGGGATAAAAAACAAGAGATACTTTTTCTAGAAATATGGACGAATGGAAGTTTAACTCCTAAGGAAGCACTTTATGAAGCTTCTCGTAATTTGATTGATTTATTTATTCCTTTTCTACAGGCGGAGGAGGAGTACATTCACTTCAAGGAAAATAAAAACAGGTTTACTCTGCCCTCTTTTACCTTTCAAGATAAATTAACTAATCTAAAGAAAAACAATCAAAAAGCAATTCCATTGCAATGTATTTTTATTGACCAATCAGAATTGCCTTCCAGGACCTATAATTGTCTCAAAAGGTCCAATATACATACATTATTGGACCTTTTGAGCAACAGTCAAGAGGACCTTATGAGAATTGAATATTTTCGCATAGAAGATGTAAAACAGATATTGGACACCCTAAAGAAGCATTTCTCAATTGATTTACCTAAAAATAAGTTTTTATTTTAAATCCATTGTAATGTTATCTTTCTTTTTTATCTTTTTTAGATAAGAAAATTCGTTTTTAATCTTGAGCACGATCCACACTCGGAATGGAGTATAATAAAATTAATGTATCTAGGGAAGATTCACTTTGAAGCGACTATTCCCTAGATACTTATGTTGTGATATTTCACGGCGGAATCAATTTAAAAAAGACCTAAAGTTAGGGATTTATCAATAGGTAATGTTGCTCCAATACCTAACCAAAGAGCTACTGTGGTACCGATCAAAAAGACTGTTGTAGCTACTGGACGACGAAATGGATTTTGGAATTTATTGACATTCTCCAAAAAGGGTACTGTCAATAATCCAATTGGTACTGAAACCATTAAAAGAACACCCAATAACTTATTGGGTACTGTGCGGAGTATTTGAAATACGGGAAAGAAGTACCATTCAGGTAATATTTCCAAAGGCGTTGCAAATGGATCCGCCGGTTCACCAATCATTGAAGGTTCTAGAACCGCTAAACCTACGTTACATGCAATAGTACCTAGAATAACTACTGGAAAAATATATAAAAGATCATTTGGCCATGCGGGTTCTCCATAATAATTATGCCCCATGCCTTTAGCCAATTTAGCTCTTAATACAGGATCATTCAAGTCAGGTTTCTTTGTTATTGGGATAGGTGAATTCTTAGTTCTTATGGATCCATCCCCCGAAGGAATCGGACATGATAATTTTTCATCATCCGGCTCGAGCAAGAATCAAAGGAATGAAAGAAATAGATCATAGAAAATCTATATTTCATACATATCCACACATATATAATGAATCTATGTAAGAAAAGATTTCTCAGATTCAATTTTCCGAAGTTACAACTATTCATTGCAAAAAATTCCGTTCTTACAGGTAAATGCTCAATATCCAAGTAGGCTTACAAATTTGATCATGAGCAAGTGCTTTTTGGATTGTCTCGTGTCTTTTGATTGGTGTTTATCCCCGTAACATTTTTATTTTCTTACATACAAACAAAGTATTTACTTGTTACTAATAAAGTCTAGCCCCTTTTTTCCTTAGATCCCCTATTTCACTCCGATAGTCTCATAGATCTGGATCGATGCAGAGGAAATGAATGCATTTCCATACTATAAAATAAAAGAAATAAGTTAAGTGGAATAGATAGAACATTGGATCACGCCGCATCGCTTATTCGATATTCTACGGGATCTTACGGAGCCTATTCATGCATGATATGATTTGGGTATGATCATAGAAAAATTATCCTCAAGCGAACCGGCCTATCCCTGCTATGTATGGGGACTTACGTGGTGGTTGGATGCGGAAACACGTTTGATTGCGAATTCCAACGTGGCGGATCATATATCTGCATGGCCCAATCAATAGTTCAAGTCGCACACTCCCATAATCCATCGTCTCTTCGGAGAATCCACTTCAACTATTCGTATCAAGTAAGTATACAATACTTCAGAGTTGAAGAGAAGTATCCAAATAACATGTCTTATTTTTTCAATAATCCATATTTTTAGCAATAAAATACAAGAGTATTGTTCCTCACCGAAATTATATATGATCAATTACAAATATCTATGATCTGTCTTCTCTATAAAGGACCTGAAATACCTTGCTTACGTATCATTGGGAAATGCATTAACATAAATACGGAAGTAAGAAGAGGCAATACAAAAGTGTGTAAACTATAAAAACGGGTCAGAGTGGATTGGCCAACACTAGTACTTCCGCGTAATAACTCTACCAAAGGCGATCCTATTACAGGAATTGCTTCAGGTACTCCTGTCACGATTTTTACTGCCCAATAACCAATTTGGTCCCAAGGTAAGGAATACCCAGTTACACCAAAAGATGCAGTCAATACGCCCAGAATCACACCTGTAACCCAAGTTAATTCGCGGGGTTTTTTAAATCCACCTGTGAGATACACACGAAATACGTGCAGGATCATCATTAGAACCATCATACTTGCTGACCATCGATGAACTGATCGGATTAACCAACCAAAGTTGGCTTCGGTCATTATGTATTGAACAGAGGAAAAAGCCTCTGTAACGGTCGGACGATAGTAAAAAGTCATAGCAAAACCTGTAGCTACTTGTACTAAAAAACAAGTAAGTGTGATACCCCCGAGACAATAAAATATGTTGACATGAGGAGGAACATATTTACTAGTTATATCATCTGCAATCGCCTGAATCTCGAGACGTTCCTCGAACCAATCATATACTTTATTGAGATAGGTAACCCAAGGAAAGAGACTCCCCCTCTGAGAACCGTATATGAGAATTTCATCTCGTACGGCTCAAGCGGAAACACACAAATACGGGTTTTAACGGATATGTAATAGATAGAAAGTTCAAAACTTCTTACCTACTTAATTCGATATTCGGATTTGCTCCGAAGATACGAAATAACAAAAATCCGGAATCTATTCTTTGTGATGATAATGCCAAAAATATCAAGTTGGCTCCTCTGTCCTTCTTTTCTTTATGTTAATTGTTACAGGCCTCTTGAATCTTCTATTCCCTATTTCTTTTTTATTTCTTATTTGTTTTTTTTGTGCGTAATGTGGATTGACTCTTGTTTTACTATTGTTTGATAGGAATTCTCTTGTTAAGACCCTATGAATCAATTGAAACCTCAGATTCATACTAGAACCACGGTGATTTAATAAAGCCCAAGCTAACGCAAAGGTTCTCTGAGTCAGAACCCTTTGATCATCACTTATTCAATAAATGGATGTAATGACTCCATAAAATCTAGAGAAATAGTTGTCCTTCGATCAAAATCAGTCTGAAGGAATAAAAATCGTTTGATTTAGAAAATACCTATTTAACAAAGTTTTTTTGAGTCCGGTCGCGAGGTCTGACTGAATAGTAGGTATGAATCATAGTTCAAATATTTCTTTTCTTGATCTATTCCATATATTTATATTCTGTGCTCCAGATATTAGAATAAATATCCGACGAGGTAGAATCATCTTGATAGAGATGACAGACCATTCTCTGTATTATCAATAGGATCAATTATAACAAGTCACACACTCATATTCCGGAAATACCGAAACAAAAAATTTCCACGATCGAACTACCAGAATGGGCTAGAAACCCGAGTCTTAAGTAATTTTTTGTTTGATTGAAAAACTAGAACTTTCTAGTTCCTATGAAGCTAACTCATTAAAATTCCATCCAGTAAAACGGAAGAATTATAAATTTCTAAAATAATAGATAGGAATATCGCAAATAGAGCCATTGCGACCCCCATAAGTGGGGTAGTTCCCCAGCCCGGAGCTACTTTACCATATTCCGAATTCAATGGTTTCAATAAACCCCCTACATTAGTAGATCTTGGACGAGATCTAGAACTACCCTCAACAGTTTGTGTAGCCATACCAAAAATCCTATTTAATCATTGCTTAAGATCTGTTGACTTTGTATACCATTTCGTTGTAGTTGTAAATAAATAAATAAACGATCTTATCGTAGATCCATTGTGATCTTGAAGTTATCTAGAAATGGAAACCGCAACCCTAGTCGCCATCTTCATATCTGGTTTACTTGTAAGCTTTACTGGGTACGCTTTATATACCGCTTTTGGGCAACCCTCTCAACAATTAAGAGATCCATTCGAAGAACACGGGGACTAGTTGAAGTAATGAGCCTCCCAATATGGGTATGGGAGGCTCATTACTTCAATTGATATAATGAAAAATCATTTCATTTTTTTAGTTGGAACCTTAGGCGGTTCTCGAAAAAAGATAGCGAAAAAAATGATTCCTAAAGTCGAGACTAAGAGGAATGTATAAACCAATGCTTCCATAGATTCGATCGCGGTTTACAATTATAGCTTCCACACCTATTTATTTGGGATCATTAGAAAGAAAAAAAATAAAAGAAAAGATGGTGATTCAAGTCAAGATTTCTCTGATATCTATGTCAAATCAACAAAAGAAAATAGAGACGAAAGATACCAGAGTAGTATTGTATCAGACTACTTGTCTTCTTGTAGTTGGATCTCCCAGTTTTTGGAATGCTCCAAATTCCACTTGAGCATCCAAATCTGGATCAATACCAGCAAAAACATCTCTGAACAAGGTTCTAGCGCCATGCCAAATGTGTCCGAAAAAGAAGAGTAAAGCAAACGTAGCATGCCCAAAAGTGAACCAACCCCTCGGACTACTACGAAAAACACCATCAGATTTCAAAGTAGCCCGGTCTAATTCAAAAATTTCACCTAATTGGGCACGTCTAGCATATTTTTTCACAGTAGCGGGATCACTATAACTGACTCCATTGAGTTCCCCACCATAGAACTCCACAGTTACACCTACTTGTTCGACACTATACTTCGATTCTGCCCTTCTAAAAGGAACATCGGCTCTCACAATCCCGTCTCCATCTACCAAAACTACCGGGAATGTTTCAAAAAAAGTAGGCATACGACGTACAAAAAGCTCGCGACCTTCTTTATCTCTAAAGATGGGATGTCCTAACCACCCAACAGCTATGCCATCCCCGCTGTCCATTGAGCCTGCTCTGAATAATCCCCCTTTTGCTGGATTATTACCAATGTAATCATAAAAAGCTAATTTTTCAGGAATTTTAGACCAAGCTTCTGATAAACTCAGATTCTCGGATAGTCCGGCGCCAACTCTTCGATATATTTCTTGCTGGAAGTATCCCTGATCCCACTGATAACGAGTGGGACCAAATAATTCGATTGGGGTAGTTGCTGAACCATACCACATAGTTCCAGCAACTACGAAAGCTGCAAAAAAAACAGCAGCGATACTACTGGAAAGTACAGTTTCAATATTGCCCATACGTAATCCTTTGTATAGCCGTTGAGGCGGACGGACACTAAGATGGAATAGGCCCGCTAATATGCCCAATGTACCCGCTGCAATATGATGAGAGGCTATTCCTCCCGGAACAAAAGGATCAAAACCTTCCGCACCCCACGCTGGATTTACAGATTGCACTTTTCCAGTTAGCCCATAAGGATCGGACACCCATATTCCAGGACCATACAAGCCTGTTACATGAAATGCGCCAAAGCCAAAGCAAGCCAACCCTGAGAGAAATAAATGAATTCCAAAGATCTTGGGCAAATCTAAAGAAGGTTTTCCCGTACGTTCATCAGAGAATATTGCTAGGTCCCAATAGACCCAATGCCAGATAGCTGCCAAGAAGCACAATCCGGAAAAGAAAATATGTGCCCCCGCCACACCTTCATAACTCCAAATACCCGGATTCGTTATAGTTCCTCCTGAAATACTCCAACCGCCCCATGAATTGGTTATTCCTAAGCGAGTCATGAAAGGTATAACGAACATACCTTGTCTCCACATTGGATCAAGAACGGGGTCAGAGGGATCAAAAACCGCTAATTCGTATAGAGCCATCGAACCGGCCCAACCAGAAACTAGAGCTGTATGCATTATATGGACAGAAATCAATCGACCGGGATCATTCAATACGACAGTATGAACACGATACCAAGGCAAACCCATGGAAATACCCCTTTTTCAAAAATAAATAGAAACTATGTAACTTTATCGCATTGGAAAAGACTATACTCTGTACCTAATCTTTTCAGTAGATTCTGTATGAGAAAGGGTTAATATTTATTCTGTTCCTATTGAAAATAAGGGAACATTTATGTTCGTAAGAACAAAGAGAAGCAGATTTATTCTATACCGGATAAGTACCAATACGCAATGGGGATTGAGCCCTTTTTGGGGAACGAATGTATAGATACTTGTTTATCATTCACACGATCGCCCCATTCGTTAAAATGGGTTCTTTATTCATTCTATCTTTTTCTATGAGCCTTACAATCTATGTCTAATATGTAGAAAATACAATAAAAAGAAAAAAAAAATTATGAAGACAACAAACCCATTGTTACGTTTCCATATTAAAGTGAAGTATAGTACCTCATTTTTTTTCATTCATTTAATGCCCCTTGGTGTTCCAAAAGTGCCTTTTCGGAGTCCTGGAGAGGAAGATGCAGCTTGGGTTGACTTATAGTGCGACTTGTCAGACATATTGGGTCATATGGGATTTACCCGTTCTCTCTCCCGATCGAGATATCCTCTCTTTTGCCTAAGAAATATTGATTGAACCATCAATCATTCGGAGCGCGAAGTGCAATTAGATCAATTTATATTTGGGATCCATATTATCAATTAGAAGAATTTATGGTTGACTTGGACCGATAAAATAAAGTATCCAGGCTCCGTTCAGAAAATACCAAATTGGTAATATATGTACGATTACTACTTGTATCATAAACATTCTTATGTTTACTATAGGAATGATCTCAAACTGCCAATCAATGGAATAATGGTATGATGAATACATTGAATAGCTGAGAGAAAGCATGAAACGAATAAAAAAAAAAGAAGTCGTAGAAAAAAGAAGTGGTACTGAGATCATTTGCCCTATATGTGTAAATAGAATTCCGACAGATCTTTACCCGGAGTAGAACATGAACCTAAAAGAATTGAAAGGGCCCATTCAGGAACAAGAAAATTACATCGTGATTTGAATTTCGATGAAACAATACATCAATGGAGGTTAGTTCACTAAGTTCAGTCATTTTTTTTTTTTTAAGGGAGGCCCCATGTTTTTTGAAAAATGGAAAAAGCCCTTCACCTTCATTAGAAAAACAAAAATCTGTTACAAAAAAATAAATAAGACTTGAATCGACACATTGATTCTTTTTGTTTTCACAATTTTTTTTTGAACCGTATGCATCCAAAGGTGCACGTACGGTTCCTAAGGGATAGAATTTTGTCCTAATCAACCGACTTCATCGAGAAAGATTACTTTTTTTAGGCCAAGAAGTTGAGAACGAGATATCGAATCAAATTGTTGGTCTCATGGTATATCTCAGTCTAGAAGATAATACTAGGGACCTTTTTTTGTTTATAAACTCTCCTGGTGGATTGGTAATGCCCGGAATAGCCATTTATGATACTATGCAATTTGTGATACCCGAGGTACATACAATATGCATTGGATTAGCTGCTTCAATGGGATCTTTCATTCTGGTTGGGGGAGAAATTACCAAACGTCTAGCATTCCCTCACGCTTGGCGCCAATGGTTTTTATTTGAAAAAAAAAAGACTATGCCTTCGCCATATCGAATATGAATAATAAGTAATAATAGCATGGCACTTTGAGTTCGATATGAACAAACCATTATTGTTTTTTCAGAACATGAGATTTTGTATCGAGATAGTAGTATGAAACAAAGGTTATTTCCGATTTTATCTTATGTGTCGGGAGAACATTTCAGCGTCACAAACCATTTTTATTCCACACTGGAAGCCTTTTTTATTATATTTATGAAAGAAAGAGTACGAAAATGAAAAAAAAAAAAGTATTTCCTTATTTAATCGTATCAGAAAGACACTTTGGGATTGCTAAATCACCGACGAAATAAATATATAGAAAGCAACAGAACCATCATAGTATTTTTTTACTCTTACGAAAAGAAGGACGGTAAATGGATTATTCCACGATTTAAATTGTATGTATTCCATTTCTTTCTTCGATGGAAGGGGGAGGGGATAGATAGGAGGAGTAAATTCCATTGCAGAGCCGTATGCAATGCACAAAAGATGCCCGTACGGTTGTTCAATTTTTTTCTTGTTATTTTTTTATCCCTTTAGCCCGCCCAATCTTGCGAGATAGAAGAACCATTAATGATGTTATATCAATTCATCAGGGTTATGATTCACCAACCTGCTAGTTCTTTTTATCGGTCACAAACAGGGGAATTTATCCTGGAAGTGGAAGAACTAATGAGACTTCGCGAAACCCTCACAAAGGTTTATGTACAAAGAACGGGCAACCCTTTGTGGGTTGTATCCGAAGACATGGAAAGGGATGTTTTTATGTCAGCAACAGAAGCCCAAGCTCATGGAATTGTTGATCTTGTAGGTATTTAAAATGAAAATACTGGGGATTTACGTTAAATCCCTAATGCCATTTCAAAACATAATTTTTATTTTCCGCGATTTGATATTGAGTCGAAATAATTCATAATCATCAATCATAAATCAGGTTAAGATCGATCTAAACCAACCCATTCTATATATATATATATATACAACATGCCAACTATTAAACAACTTATTAGAAACACAAGACAGCCAATAAGAAATGTCACAAAATCTCCCGCTCTTAGAGGATGTCCTCAGCGTCGAGGAACATGTACTAGGGTGTATGTGCGACTCGTTTAGATCATGAACTCGAACAGATGAGACAACTTTTTCAGTATCAATATCAAGGATTAGTACCAATGAATAGGATAGATAGAGTAGAATAAGGCCATTTACTATCTAAAACTAAAAACGAAAAATGAGGATCTATCATATACCCTGTTGTGTATTGTGTATGGAATTTATGGTTTCCATTGGTGTAAATCCAATCACCTCGATTTGAGATGAGAATAAATCCCCCATTGGTAGCAAATGGTTATCCATTAAGCGGGGGAAATAGTATTATAAAAACCAAAAAGGTTATGCTTCTATTCTTGAAAGAACGGAC